TCAATATGATTGTAAATTTTGAATATAAATGTTGAGAAAAGAATAAAGAATATAAAAAAGACTATAAAAAAATACAATGAAAAAAAGAATTAAGTCAATTTTTTGTTATTATTAATTATTATTAATATTTTCTATTTTTATATGTTATTTTATCTGTTTTTTTTATCTTATTTTATCTTATTTTTTTTATGCAATTACTTCATTTATTCAATTGATCTTTTTTCTCTATATTTTATATCAATAAAATTAGCTCAATAAAATCTGTTATAGAACACGGTATTCTATAGTAGCAATATTCTATAGTAGCAAAGCAATAAGAAATACGAATAATAAATAAAAAAGTAGGAATAGAACAAAAGAGGGGGGAGGAAATAATAAAGAAAAATTTATACAAAGCTAGATATGAGTCATCCACACCCTCTTTTTTGTATTTCATTAATTGAATTTTGTTTGATTAAGACTAAGTTCCATAAAAACCCCCGCCTTCTTTAAAATATCATGAACAGTTCCCGTGGGTTGAGCTCCTTTTTCAAGGAAATAGAGAATAGCGGGAACATTTAAATAGGTTTGATTATTTATCGGATCATAAAAACCCACCTTTCGAAGATCTCTTCCCTCTCTTCGGGATCGAACATCGATTGCAACGATTCGATAAACGGCTCATTGGGATAGATGTAGTTAAATAATACCCCCCCTAGAAACGTATAAGAAGTTTTCTCCTCGTACGGCTCGAGAAAAAAAATGATTAAAAGTTATGTCTATGTATGGGATTCTAATGTATGGAATTAGAATGTCAAAAAGATCCATAAACCCAGCAAATCAATTAGACATTTAAACCCGTCTTTTTTTTTTTCGAAAAAAAAAAAAGAATAAAAAAGCATTCGTACTCTCATAACTCAAGTCAAATAACTCTCAAAATGCTCAAAAAATCCTTAGGCATTCTTTCTTTTATTGAGTGGTCTCTAACCCCTTTTTTGTTTGTCTCATTTAGAATCGGTTTCGATTCCTCATTTTTATCTAGTTGTTGAGACAATTGAAAAGGGTATTTCCTTGTTCTAGGATCCTTTATCTTTGCCTTGAATCATTGGGTTTAGACATTACTTCGGCGATATTTAATCATTTCAAAAATGGCAGCAACATGCCCCTTTATGCTTCTCTCTTTTTTTCTTTCTATCAAAGAATCATATGAACGATTAATTACCGCATGACACACTTTTGATCGAAAGAGTTTTACCAATTCCAACAATTTTTCTTTTTGATTTTAAAATAGTTTGAATCGGAGCCTTTCGATTTATATATCAAAAATAGACTTACGAAGTTGTTCCAACTTATTGATTTCCATTAACTAACCCTAGATCCTTGCCCCTGAAAAATGGATGTTTCTCTTCGAGCTCCATCCTGTACTATTTACATTACAACCCAACAAAAAGACGGATTATAATAGAACAGAACAAAGGATGTCGAGCCAAAAGCACCTTCATTTCTACATAATGGAAAGTGGTGGGTTTTGACATCCACAGCCGATCATGTCCTTCAAGTCGCACGTTGCTTTCTACCACATCGTTTCAAACGAAGTTTTACCATAACATTCCTCTAGTTTGGAACATTGATTCAATTATGGAATCATGAATAGTCATTGGTTCAGTCGATACATAGAGTAATCTATCTATACTTCTTCCTTCTATATGAAATCAATTTCTTTCTATATGAAAGAAATAGATAATTTAGGAAGAAAAAGCCTCAATAAGAATTCAAATTACCCCATATTGTATTGTATTCATACAATATATTTTTAACTTTTATTAATATTAAACTTTTCTATTCTATATTCTAATTAATAAGAAATTAATAATTTCATTAATAATAATATCACGAATATTATATATTACAAATAATACAAATAAACTAATCTTTTTGAATCTGCCTTGCATCTTCAAATAACTCGATAGAATAGATTCTCCAATCTCACAGTTCTTCGAGTGCCAATCTTAAGAAATCATTAAAAATCAAAAGCAAGAATCGCATTTTCTCCAATATTTGACTCAAAGAAGGTTGGTAAAAAAAAAGAGCAATTTAGATTCGGATATCGTTATTCTGATAGATAAAAAGAGTCTGCTCTGGGACGGAAGGATTCGAACCTCCGAATAGCGGGACCAAAACCCGTTGCCTTACCACTTGGCCACGCCCCATTTAGATTTCTATTTGAAACTACTAAACACTAATATGGGTATTCCTTGTTCGTCAATTCCAGTTCCAAATAGCTATGGAATAGATTAGATTCTTGCTAGGATTTTGGCACGTATGGATAGAGAATTAAACCTAATTTATTGATCATTACATATAATTCAATTAAGATATTGTATGAAAGTATGATTTCTTCTATTCTCTTGTAAGAATTGAAGGCTTTTTGATTGGGTGAGTTCAAAGAAGTATTGTTTAGTCTGCCTTATTTTCCTTTCTTCATTTTTTCCTTATATCAAAATATCAAAAAAACATATTA